ATACACATAAAGGAGGAGCCGTATGAGATGAAAATATCACGTACGGTTCTGGAACGGAGATTCTTTGAACCGAATAACGACCGTAACGGATGTCGGCGCAATCTGAAGGAAATTATGCGGAAGCTTTACAGAATTATTATGAGGCTATGCGACTAGAAATTGATCCCTATGATCGAAGTTATATACTTTATAACATAGGCCTTATTCACACAAGTAATGGAGAACATACGAAAGCTTTAGAATATTATTTTAGGGCACTCGAACGAAATCCGTTCTTACCCCAAGCTTTTAATAATATGGCCGTGATCTGTCATTACGTGCGACTATCTCCACTATAGAAAGAAAAAAAAAAAAGAACGATCAAATCAGCTAAAGCAAATCAGCTAATAAATACTAGAAATAACTACTAGAAAAAAAAATAGGCTTTCTACATATATATCGTCCAAAACAACGATTTTTATCAGCTGTAGCAAAGAAAAAAAACTTCATAGATCATAGAATGGAAGTAAAAAAAAATGAAGAAATATAGATATGCCTAGATACTTTTTTTTCTATGGATAAAAGATCTAATTGATCGAGGAAGCACCGTAAAGATCAATTGGAGAGGTTTTGGGCCGATACAATAAGAACTGCTTACTTATATCATGATACAAAAGTTAGGAATCTACTTATGTAATAAAGTCGATCCCCTACCCTAAGGTTTTGAGCAGCGGTGTAGTATCAGATCCCAAAGATAGTAAGTCTTTTCTTTCTTATGAAAAAAAAAAGTCTTTCTCAAGGATTCTATAGACTATAGAAATGGATATATCATATAGGAAATAGGAAAGTATATGATATATGAAATCGAGATAGTTACCTTTCAGAAAACTAGAATGAGAGTGTTAATGTTGATGTTTTATTCTTCTGAAGGTAGGAGAAAAGATAAAACGATTTTTGAATCAATTACTCAAAATTCAAGTTTGAAACTCATGTAATTAACCCATTTTCGTTTGGTTAACTCCAGAAAAAGAAAAAAAAAAATGGAACGTCAAAAGAATTGATTGCTGAGCCGTATGAGGCAGGAAACTCTCAAGTACGGTTCTAAGGGAAGGAATTTACTCACCTATTCCGACCGCGGAGAACAGGCCATTCGACAGGGAGATTCCGAAATTGCGGAGGCTTGGTTTGATCAAGCCGCAGAATATTGGAAACAAGCTATAGCCCTTACCCCTGGTAATTATATTGAAGCACAGAATTGGTTGAAGATCACAGGGCGTTTTGAATAAGAACACTCTGTTTATTTTCTAATTATTATTTTCTATTTTTTTGCTATTTTTTTCAATATTCTATATATATAATAAATATATATATTTATTTTTTATTTTCTATTATATATCTTATATTTAATTTGTTGTAATTAATGTAATTCATTTTGAATTTTTTGTAATTAATTGTTTGTTGTCTACATCAGTAAAATAAAACAGATCATTTCTAATTCCTATAGGAACAGCCAATCAAAAACAAAAAATTTCATTATATCCCTTCTAAAATAAGAATCGTTCTATTTTATTTCGTCTGGTATTTCGTAGAGATAAACGATATGTGGATACAGTAGAGTAGAGAATTCCCCCCCCTTTTTTTTCTGTTATTCAAACTAAAATGGAAACTAAAAAAAAAAAGAGACCCTAAAAAACTAAATAGAAATACCAGTATGTCCTCTAGCAATGCTAATGACTGCTCACGTCACGTGATTGGAAATAGAGTGCATAATAATATCTTCTATTTAATACAGAAAATAAGACTAGTTCCATCCAGGAATTTCTAATTCAAATCTGAATCCACTTGGTTGCAAAAAAAAATTATTGAATCTCAATTCAAAGTCCAGAAAGGGTTTTAGAAGATTAAAAAAAGGTCCGTTGAGCGCCTTTATCCTATGTCATAATAGATCCGAACACTTGCCCCGGATTGACTTCCGGATCATAATTGTTCTAGTGAATAACTAAAGAAAATAGATTAAAGAAAATATGGAATAGATGGGAAATAGAAGAGAACGAAACGCAATATAAACATCTCTCATAAGTTCACTAATTTTGTTTTATTTTTATATTGGCGGGTCTCTTTGTATGTGTTGTCCGGAAGGAGGAGGACTCAATGATTATTCGTTCGCCGGAACCAGAAGTAAAAATTTTGGTAGATAGGGATCCCGTAAAAACTTCTTTCGAGGAATGGGCAAAACCCGGTCATTTCTCAAGAACAATAGCTAAAGGACCTGATACTACTACTTGGATCTGGAACCTACATGCTGATGCTCATGATTTTGATAGCCATACTAGTGATTTGGAGGAGATTTCCCGAAAAGTATTTAGTGCCCATTTCGGCCAACTCTCCATCATCTTTCTTTGGCTGAGTGGCATGTATTTCCATGGTGCTCGTTTTTCCAATTATGAAGCATGGCTAAGCGATCCAACTCACATTGGACCTAGTGCCCAGGTGGTTTGGCCAATAGTGGGCCAAGAGATAT